CTTTGTGAGATCGTCAATATCGTACCGAGGGTTTCTTTAAAGTATACCAAATCAGTATAGCTATCCTTCTTCTGACGCAGCAACGCAACTCCAATCAGTCTCGAAACGAAGTCCTATATAATTTCTTTAGTCTTTTCTTTTTCTTGTCACTGTAGAACCGTGTACCATAGATTAGAGAAAAATGTGAATTTGACGGGTTGTTTTCTAATAATTAATAATAAAAATTCATAAAAGAGATTAGCCTATTCCCCGAATTCACAATTCAATTAGATGCGAAATCTAACTCCCTCCCCTTCGTACTTGTAGAATAAGAGTTTTTTGTTGAAATCCTTTTTTCATTTTAAGGAATTGCTTAGTTGTCCAGAAACAAGTACTGGCAGTAGAGAATATTCGAGAGAACAGCGAAAAAATAATTGTAAGAATCAATATTCTGAATGTGTGTATTTTTGTTCTTGTATTCGATGCAAAAGGTTTTTCTTGATTTTCTTGATACTTAATTAAACTACAAAGAGGTTTTTTTTTTTATTTAAATATGGAAAGAAAAAAAAAAGTAAAAGATATTATAAAGAAAAATAGAGGGTTACTTTTCGTTCTAAAATCTAAAAAAAAAAAATGGATTCGATACAAATAAATAACAAATAAATAAATAAACTAAAAGAAGTGATCAACATAGAAATGATTTTCTAATTTTATTCCGTAGCGATTTCCATAGTGATTTGATTCAAAGACAGTTTCTTTGAATGAAGTTATACAACACAGTTTTTCTAATATATTATTATTTTAATATTTCTTTAATATTTCAATTTAGTTTGTTCTTTTATTTCTCAAGAGTTGTCCAATGAATCTTTTGATTCGGAGATAGGATAGGTAGATTTTTAGATGATGAGTTGATTTCTTTTTCTACTTATATCGCTCTTTTTTTTTCGAGTGTTGTCTATAATCTATAATGATAATGATTGATAAATGATTAATAAATAAAAAACTTTCAATTGGTATTTTTGCTTATCTTCGTATCTTTAAAAAATTGAATTTAGGAAAGTATTTTACAAATATATGGATAAAAAAAAAATAGTTTATTTAGCTCCTTCATGCCCACTCTAACTAGTTATTTTGGTTTTCTGTTAGTAGCTTTAACTATAACTTTAGTTCTATTTATTAGTCTGAGCAAGATACGACTTATTTGAAATTAATTGAATGAACAATTCATAAAAAAAAAAAAAAAAATTTTTTTTTTTGCAGTATTCCATTTTCTAGTTCCTTACCGTGTCAATTTCCAATTCTTGGTTATTGAGATTTATGGGCAATATGCATTAATATTTAAGGATAGATATTACCTCCTTTTTCCTCTTTTCAAACAAATTGAAATGATTGAAGTTTTTCTATTTGGAATCGTCTTAGGTCTAATTCCTATTACTTTGGCTGGATTATTCGTAACTGCTTATTTACAATACAGACGTGGTGACCAGTTGGATCTTTGATTAATTAATACCCTTTTTTTTGACCTCCTCCTTTTTTTAATCCACAGGAGGTCAAATTAAGATTGATGTTCAAGCTTTTCCCTAAAATTTTTGACTTAACAAAACAAGAATGGAATCACGCTCTGTAGGATTTGAACCTACGACATTGGGTTTTGGAGACCCATGTTCTACCGAACTGAACTAAGAGCGCTTTTTTATTACAAAAAAGAAAGCTGTAAGTAAAAAGATTCTTTTTTTTTGACTCCACTACATCTTGAATGCCTATACTATCTCATATATAAACTATATTATATATAAATATAATAAATAATAATATGATATTAAAGAATATCATATTCATTTATGATTAGGTATGCCTAATTTTAATTGATCTCAATTGATCCCTTGTTATTGTATTGCTCAGAGGCGAAGTAATAAGTAGGGATGACAGGATTTGAACCCGTGACATTTTGTACCCAAAACAAACGCGCTACCAAGCTGCGCTACATCCCTTTCAATTGGTCTACAATGTCATTGTAGAGAATCCCTGTCTTGTTTTCCACATACTTATTTCATTTCATTTTCTCCATTGAGATACATAACTTATCTTGCCATTTCTTCTTTTTTTTTGTCTCATATCATATAACATATAATACATATAATAATAAACTTATATACATATGAAAAAAAAAAATAGGAAACCCGCCGTAAATTTCGTGAATGCCCAGACGGAAAGAGACGTATTTTGTTCTTTTAAGAAAAGAAGAGGAAAATCTTATCTATCAAATTATTGTACATTTCTCAATTTGAATTAAGAATTCCGCGTACAAAACAAATGCGAGTGTCCTTTAATTTAACTACATATATACATCTGATCATATATGTATTGCCGTTATGTATTACAATAAAGAATACAGAAGGAGGATTTTTTATGCGAGATCTAAAAACATATCTATCCGTAGCGCCAGTAATAAGTACTCTATGGTTCGGGTCTTTAGCGGGTCTATTGATAGAGATCAATCGTTTTTTCCCGGATGCTTTGACATTCCCTTTTTTTTCATTCTAGTTATTAACACGGGGGGGTGAAGAAACTTAGAGACACAATTTAATATCTCTGACTACTACCCCCTTTTTTCTAATTCGAATAAGTTAGAAAAGAGAAAGAATAAAAGTGGATTCAACCTCAGCCAAACACGGAACTGGGTTCAAACTTCAAGTAAATTTACTTTAATTAAATCTTTAATTAAATTAAGAGAACAGAAGTGGAAATGCGGTTAGGGCAACAATATCATACAAGAAGTTGAAATAAAATAGAAAGACTGTACTTCTATTCTAATCTAAACTTCTAATCTAAATATACTTCTAATGTAAATATAATTTTTAATCATTGTATTACTTATTTTTACTATTACTATATTGGCGGCAACAAAATCTTTCATAATTTGATTTCGAGTTAGTAACTTGTATTTTTTCCTTCTTTTCTTCTTCGTTTCGGATAGGAAAATAGAAGAGTTGAGTGAATAAAAACCAAAAGGAGGTTCATGGCCAATGGTAAAGACGTCCGAATAAGGGTTATTTTAGAATGTACCAGTTGTGTTCGAAAGAGTGTTAATAAGAAATCAATAGGCATTTCTAGATATATTACTCAAAAGAATCGACACAATAGGCCTAGTCGATTGGAGTTGAGAAAATTCTGTCCCTATTGTTACAAACATACAATTCACGGGGAGATAAAGAAATAGATGGAATCGATCAACTGCGTGTGACTTTTACAAGGAAGATGAAAAATGACATATTGACATATCATATATTAGCATATCATATGTTAATATATATATTTAAATAGAAATAAGCAAAATCCTATTTCTTTATTCGAAATCATTAGCATTTTTGATCCGATCAAAGGAAATAGGATTCTCGAAAAAAGGAATAAAATAAACAAGCCATGGATAAATCCAAGCGACTTTTTCTTAAGCCCAAGCGATCTCTTCGTAGGCGTCTGCCCCCGATTGGATCGGGGGATCGAATTGATTATAGAAACATGAGTTTAATTAGTCGATTTATTAGTGAACAAGGAAAAATATTATCTAGACGGGTGAATAGATTGACTTTAAAACAACAACGATTAATTACCATTGCTATAAAACAAGCTCGTATTTTATCTTCATTACCCTTTCTTAATAATGAAAGACAATTTGAAAAAAACGAGTTGGTCGCTCGAACTACGGGTCTTAGAACCAGAAAAAAATAGGCTTACTCTTTAATTGAATCAAAATTTCAATCCGAACTCAAACGTCGGTTGATGTTTTGTTCGAGAAAAATCCAGGAATACAGATTTGATTGTCGTGTCGTAAAAAAAACGAATTGGGTAAAGTAAATAAAAAAATAAATATTTTTTTATTGAATGTTTTTGTTCAGTTTGACTACTTGATCATATTATGATCATATTTTATCATACTTATTTCTATTCTACCTTCCCGGAATTCATTTTCCAAGTAATTCCATGTCAAAGTCAAACATTCCGAAGGATTCCTTCCAATCTCCTTATTTTATCATGTCATTGGAAATCAGATAAAGGCAATTCCTATTTAATATAGCTAGTTGTGCAAGTATTTTACGATTAAGAAGCAACTGTCTCTTGTACAGATTGTTTATTAATGTACTATAACTATAGGATACTGCATTCTCGCGAATTGCTGCATTTATACGAGTGACCCATAAACACCGAAAATTTCTTTTGTGCCTATCTCTATCCCGATAGGCCGAAAACAAAGCTTTTATTCTTTGTTGAATAATAGTTCGAGTAAGTCTTGAATGAGCCCCACGAAAGCTTGATGTGAATAAACGAATTTTTGTTCTACGCCTCCGAGCTATATATCCTCGTCTAATTCTGGTCATTGAATAAACGAAACTTTGATAAATAACTAATTGATTTCCTTTCTTTCAGTTATTCTTTTTCCCTTTTCTAGAATAACAAAACGGATTCTTCCAATGTATAAAATAATAATTCCAACGGCTTTTGCTACTCTAACCTTCCCAACCACTATTTTTTCTTTTTTTTTTATAAGCATTTCGCCTTAAAATAAGAAATCTTATTGGTACTAGGTATCAAACAAAAATAACAAAAATATAGTAAATAAAAATAAGTAGTAATTAAGTAGTAAATAGAAATGGATAAATAAATAGTGGGTTCCATCGTTTCTATGGTTATTTCTTAAACGGCGAGGTCCTCTCTATACACCGGAGCCCCTTACTTGATCGAATCAATGCTATTGTTAACTTGTACAGTTTACACTTTTTGGCTCTACCCATGAATTCCCCAGTAGTAGGTCTTTCACAACGAGATCCGTTTTTACAGTAACGGTATTTAATTATGTGGATTAGCTGATTAGCTGACCTTGTTAGTCCGTTCTTGCAAGAGTAGAGGCATCCATTTTCGGCTTTTTAATTTAAATAAGATTTGCCCTGCTTAACAGATAATCATTTGCTACCAATGGGGAATTCTTTCGCATTTTCAATTGAAAATTGAGGTAATTGAATTTGCACCAATAGAAACCATAAATTTGATACACAATAGAAGCATATTCTAGATCTTTTTTTTTTTCATTTTAGATAGTGAAGGGGAGTCTTCCATTCTATCCTATTCATCGGTACTGATCACGGATAGTGGAAAAATTCTTTCTTTTGTCCCAACCCACAATCTGAAATCTGAACGAGTCGCACATACACCCTAGTACATGTCCCTCGGCGCTGAGGGCATCCCCCGAGAGCGGGGGATTTGGTGACATTTCTGATTGGCTGTCTTGTGTTTCTAATAAGTTGTTTAATAGTTGGCATGTTGAATCGTATGCATAATGGGCTGGTTTAGATCGATCCTAACCGGATGATTATGAATTCTTTCTATATTCATATTCTATTTTAATATTTTAATTTTATTAAAATTAATAAAATTAAAATTAATAGAATATGAAACCTCGGTAAGAAACTAAAATCTCAAATCGCGATTTGTGTGAAATTCCTGCTATTTTTTATGCAACTGCTACAAGATCAACAATTCCATGAACTTGGGCTTCTGCTGCTGACATAAAAACATCCCTTTCCATGTCTTCAGATACAACCCATAAGGGTTTGCCTGTTCTTTGTGCATAAACCCTTGTGAGGATTTCGCGCAGTTTCAGTAGTTCTTCCGCTTCCAGGACAAATTCTCCTATTTGTGCTTCATAAAAAGCAGCAAAAGGTTGATGGATCATTACCCTGATGATATAAGATAATAAAGGGTTACTTTATCTCGCATAAGAAGGTCACGAGAAGAGATAAAGAATAAAAAAAAAAAAGATAGAATTGAACAACCGTACAGGCATTGCTTGCGCATTGCATACGGCTCTACAAGAGAATTCACTTTTACCGAAGAAAAATAGAGAGTCTACAAAGCCTAGGTCGGTAAATGATACAATGACCACCCTTTCCTTGGGAGGAATTAAGAAAAACAAAATACTATGGTGGCTCCGTTGCTTTATTTCATCGGTGATTTAGCAATCCCAAAGTTTCTTTTTTTTTTTCAAATAAAAAAAAAAGAAAAAAGAATATAATCTTTTTTTTTTTGTCCTCTTTCATAATTCATAATAATATAAATAGCATTAAGAACCTTCTGGTGTGAAAACAAAAAAAAAAAAGTTTGCGACACTGAAATAGGCTCCCGATAAAATCGGAACTACCCCTAATATCTCATACTACTCTTTCAATACATAATCTAATGTTAAAACGAAATAAAAAAATTTCTTATATTGAATTCGAAATGCCATGCTATTATTACTTAATATTCATATTTCATATGGCGAAGGCATAGTTTTCTTTTTTCTTTCAAATAAAATAAAAACTCATTGGCGCCAAGCGTGAGGGAATGCTAGACGTTTGGTAATTTTTCCTCCGACCAGGATAAAAGATCCCATTGAAGCGGCTAATCCCATGCATACTGTTTGTACATCTGGTCGCACAAATTGCATAGTATCATAAATAGCTATTCCGGGTATTACCCATCCGCCAGGAGAGTTGATAAACAAATACAAATCTTTGATCTCACTTTCTGTACTGAGATATACCATAAGACCGATAAGTTGATTCGAGATCTCACTATCAATATCTTGACCTAAAAAAAGTAATCTTTCTCGATAAAGTCGGTTGATTAGGATCAAATTCTATCCCTTAGGAACCGTACATGCACCTTTTGATGCATACGGTTCATCAAAAATCGCGAAAAAAAAGAATCAATATGTAGATCCCATTTAACGAATAACGAAGGGGTTTTTCCTCCATTTTTCAAGAAAGATGGTTTTTTTACCCGTTTACCTATAAATAAAAAAAAAATTCATTAAACTTATCAAACTAACTTCTCATTGATGTATTCTTTCATCGGGATCCAATTCAAATCACGATAACATTCTCTTGTTCCTGAGTGGGCTTCTTTAATTCTTTTAGGTTTGTGCTCTACTCCGAGTAAAGATCTGCCCGATTTGGATTTGCACATATAGGGCAAATGCCCCCAATACCGTGTCTTTTTGCTACAACTTCCTTTTTTTTTTTCAATTCATTTCACGCCTTCCACAAAATATTTGACGTATTTATCAAATTATTCGATTGATTATGATTAGTAGTTTTAAATTACTCCTATTTCTAATTTATAAAATTTATAAATAGAATATGATACAAATAGTAATCATGGATATAGTACTAATTGGGTTTTTCTAAGCGGAGCCTGGATACTTCATTTTATTGGTCCAAACAAGCTAACCATAAATTATTCTAATTGATAATATTAATCTGAATACCTCCAAAGCATAGATCTAATTGCACTGCCACTTCACGCTCTAATTTTTGGATGATTTAATCAATCCTTCTTTGGTGAAACAGAGGATATCTCGATCGGGGTAGAGAACGGGGAAATCCCATAATGACCCAATGTCTCTGACAAGTCGCACTATACGTCAATCCAATTTGAACTATCCTCTCCGGGATTTCGAAAAGGGACTTTTGGAACACCAATAGGCATTAAATGAAATAAAAAAAAAATGAAGTACTCTATTTCACTTTGATGTGAAAGCGTAACAATGAATTTATTGTCTTAAATGAATTTATTGTCTTAATAATATTATATTGGATATTGGCTTTTATTTTATTATTTTTTCTATTTTCTTTATTTTTTTGTTTTATTTTATTTGTTATTTGCGCAGATTCGATAAGTTCATAACATAAAAAAAAAAGAAGACAAAATGAATAAAGTAAAATTCTTACGAATAGGCTCTTTGAATGATGAACAAATCCGTATGCATTCGCTCATCTAAAATGGAGTCAACCTCCCATTGCGTATTGGTACTTATCTGGTATAGAATAGATCTGCTTCTCTTTGTTCCTACAAACAGAATTGTGACATTCTGACTAAAATACTAAAAAAAAAATGGAATCCTTTCTCCGAGATAATCCACTGAAAAAGGGAGGTCCATAACATAGTTTTTTCCAGTGCAATAAAGTTACATAGTGTCTATCTTTCGTTGATAAGGGGGTATTCCATGGGTTTGCCTTGGTATCGTGTTCATACCGTCGTATTGAATGATCCCGGTCGTTTGCTGGCTGTCCATATAATGCATACAGCTTTGGTTGCTGGTTGGGCCGGCTCGATGGCTCTATATGAATTAGCAGTTTTTGATCCTTCTGACCCCGTTCTCGATCCAATGTGGAGACAAGGTATGTTCGTTATACCCTTCATGACTCGTTTAGGAATAACCAATTCATGGGGTGGTTGGAGTATTACAGGAGGAACTATAACGAATCCGGGTATTTGGAGTTATGAAGGTGTGGCTGGGGCGCATATTGTGTTTTCTGGCTTGTGCTTCTTGGCAGCTATCTGGCATTGGGTGTATTGGGATCTAGAAATCTTTTGTGATGAACGTACAGGAAAACCTTCTTTAGATTTGCCCAAGATCTTTGGAATTCATTTATTTCTCTCAGGAGTGGCTTGTTTTGGGTTTGGTGCTTTTCATGTAACAGGATTGTATGGTCCTGGAATATGGGTGTCTGATCCTTATGGGCTAACCGGAAAAGTACAATCTGTAAATCCAGCGTGGGGTGTGGAAGGTTTTGATCCTTTTGTTCCGGGAGGAATAGCCTCTCATCATATTGCAGCAGGGACATTGGGCATATTGGCGGGCCTATTCCATCTTAGTGTCCGCCCGCCCCAACGTCTATACAAAGGATTACGTATGGGAAATATTGAAACCGTGCTTTCCAGTAGTATCGCTGCTGTCTTTTTTGCAGCTTTTGTTGTTGCTGGAACTATGTGGTATGGTTCAGCAACTACCCCCATTGAATTATTTGGTCCCACTCGTTATCAATGGGATCAAGGATACTTCCAGCAAGAAATATATCGAAGAGTTGGTACTGGGCTGGCTGAAAATCAAAGCTTATCCGAAGCTTGGTCTAAAATTCCTGAAAAATTAGCTTTTTATGATTACATCGGAAATAATCCGGCAAAGGGTGGATTGTTCAGAGCAGGTTCAATGGATAACGGGGATGGAATAGCTATTGGGTGGTTAGGACATCCTCTATTTAGAGATAAAGAAGGGCGTGAGCTTTTTGTACGTCGTATGCCTACTTTTTTTGAAACATTTCCGGTTGTTTTGGTAGACGGAGACGGAATTGTTAGAGCCGATGTTCCTTTTCGAAGGGCAGAATCGAAGTATAGTGTTGAACAAGTAGGTGTAACTGTTGAGTTCTATGGTGGTGAACTAAATGGAGTCAGTTATAGTGATCCTGCTACTGTGAAAAAATATGCTAGACGCGCACAATTGGGTGAAATTTTTGAATTAGATCGTGCTACTTTGAAATCCGATGGTGTTTTTCGTAGTAGTCCAAGGGGTTGGTTTACTTTTGGACATGCTTCGTTTGCCCTGCTCTTCTTCTTCGGACACATTTGGCATGGCTCTCGAACCTTGTTTAGAGATGTTTTTGCTGGTATTGATCCAGATTTAGACGCTCAGGTGGAATTTGGAGCATTCCAAAAACTTGGAGATCCAACTACAAGAAGACAAGTAGTTTGATACAACATTAATCTCTGATTTTTCGTCTCTATTTTCTTTTTGTAATTTGACATAGGGTACTGGGGACATCTTGATTTGAATCGCCGCCTTTTCTTTGTCTTGACTCTTGCTCTTTTTTTATCCGGGAACGCTCTAAATAAACAGATATGGAAGCTATAATTGTAAACCACGATTGAATCTATGGAAGCATTAGTTTATACATTCCTCTTAGTATCGACTCTAGGAATAATTTTTTTCGCTATCTTTTTTCGAGAACCGCCTAAAGTTCCAACTAAAAAGGTGAAATGATTTTTCATTATCTTAATTGAAGTAATGAGCCTCCCAATCTTGGGGGGCTCATTACTTCAACTAGTCCCCGTGTTCCTCGAATGGATCTCTTAGTTGTTGAGAGGGTTGCCCAAAAGCAGTATATAAGGCATACCCAGTAAAACTTACAAGTAAACCAGATATAGA